TCATTCTCAGAAGAATGGTATCACGCTCTGTAGGATTTGAACCTACGACATCGGGTTTTGGAGACCCGCGTTCTACCGAACTGAACTAAGAGCGCTTTATTTTCCTAAATAATTGGAGGTGATGGCAATACATCTTGTATGCATGCATACAAACTCAATATGGAGAACTATTCATATTGAGTATGTATGTCCAATTTGAATTGCTAAAAATTGATCTCTTGTTACTGCTGATATCATAACTAATAGTTATGGATAGGGATGACAGGATTTGAACCTGTGACATTTTGTACCCAAAACAAACGCGCTACCAAGCTGCGCTACATCCCTTTACATAAGTTTCCAGTGTCATTCTAAAGAATTTTATTCTTATTTTCCACATTCTTCCATTCTATAGATCCTGCCTTTTTGTTTGTTTTTTTACGTTCTTATATCATCGATCGTATCAATAAGATATCGAATCAACTATTCTTATAGACTATTTCTATTCAATTAATTCAAAACAGATAATATATAGAATCTATCAACAATAATAAGATAGAAAAAGTATAATAACAAGAACAAAGAATATACAACAAATAATATCTAAAATAGAATTGATCTATCAAAAATAGAATAATTGAAAATATTCTATTATTTGAATATTTCAGAGAATTCAAAATTTCAAAAAATAGAGAATAATAGAGTTCTTCGAATAGAACAATTTGAATAAATAAAATAAGAATAGAAAAAGAGTACTCTATCAAAAAATATCTAATTCATTGTTGTACAATTCAAATTGGATTCGGACTTCCCCCAATTCTTAAGAAAAAAAAAACATTGGATCATATTCCTATATGTAATTATGTATTATTATGTATTACAAATTACAAGAAAAAACGAAGGAGGATTTGAAATGCGAGATCTCAAAACATATCTCTCTGTGGCACCAGTGGCAAGTACTTTATGGTTCGCGGCTATAGCAGGTCTCTTGATAGAAATCAATCGTTTATTCCCGGATGCATTGACATTCCCTTTTTTTTGATTCTTGTTATTGGCACGGGGAAAGGGGTGACGAAGATTAGAGATCCAATAAAATATCTGTGATGAAATCCCTCTTCGTTCGTTTTTTTTCTAATTATACTAGAATAAGTTCAAAAAAAAAAATAGGAAATTAAGAAAGATGGATTTGGCCTCAGTGAAATTTGGAATTTTTCCCAGGTTTCGTTTCAATGGAATTGAATTAATACTTCAATTCCATTGCTATTCTTAATTATGAAGAGTAAGACCAGAAATGGAATTCGTAGGGTAGGGACAATAATACCATACAAGATATTTCAATAAAAACTGAAATACTAGACTGTGGATTCGAAATCTATTTCGACAGCATTGTAGTAGTAAATTATTACTGTACTATAGAAAATTTATTGGAACAAAATATTTCATAATTTGATTTTGAATTATCAACTTATCTTTTTTTTTCGTTCCTTTTTTCTTCTTCCCTTCGAATCTTAAAATCGAAGAGTTAAGTGAATAAAAAAACCAAAGGAGGTTTATGGCTAAGGGTAAAGATATCCGAATAACTGTTATTTTAGAATGTACTAGTTGTAGTGTTAATAAGGAATCTAGAGGTATTTCTCGATATATTACTCAAAAGAATCGACACAATACGCCTAGTCGATTGGAATTGCTAAAATTCTGTCCCTTTTGTTGCAAACATATGATTCACGCAGAGATCAAGAAATAGAGAAAATGGATTACTTGTGTGTCACCCTTAAGGAGGTAAATTGAACAAATTTTTTCAATAACAACAAAATGAATTATATAGATACCAGATAAATTCTCTGATCTATATTCTATAAAATTCTATAAATAACATTCTAGAACATGAAATTATATGCATATATCATAATATAGCATATATGTCCAAATATATTACAAAAAAAAGAAGAATATAACTAAAACAAATCCTTTTTTTATAACAAACGGGATTTTCGGTATAGGAATAAAAAAACCATGGATAAATCTAAGCGACTGTTTGTTAAATCGAAGAAATCAATTCGTAGGCGTTCGCCCCTAATCCAATCTGGGGATCGAATTGATTATAAAAACTTGAGTTTACTTTTCCAATTTCTCACGCTACAAGGAAAAATTTTACCTAGACGTGTGAATAAATTGACCTTAAAACAACAACGATTAATTACGATTGCTATAAAACAAGCTCGTATTTTATCTTTGTTACCTTTTGTAACTTCGTCATCTTTTCTTAAAACTGCAAAAAAAAACTATGAAAAAAGAAAGGCGATTACTAGAGCTACTACTCCTGTTCGTAAAACAAAAAAAAACTATGAAAAAAGAAAGGCAATTACTAGAGCTACTACTCCTGTTCTTAAAACAAAAAAAAAATAGAGTTACGTTACTTCAATTCATTTAATAATGAATTGAATCAAAACTCAAAGTTTATGCAGATTGGTATTTTTTTTTTTTGTTTTTTTGAGCGTGGTTGATTATTTCTTTTTCTAATTCATATGAATTCTCTTTTATCATACAAATCTATTTTATTCTACCACCTTCCCGGAGTTCAGTCTCCGGGGAATTTTTATTTTTGAATGATAGCGTTGGCAATCATAAAAAGACAATTCCCCTTTAATATCCCTATTTGTGCAACGATTTTACGATTAAGAAGCAATTGATTCTTGTACAGATTATACATTAATTTACTATAGTGATAGTCTATTTTTTCTATATTCTGGCTTATTATTGCATTGATTCGACTGATCCACAAACTGCGAAAGTCCCTTTTTTTCTTATCTCTATCCCGCTGAGACGAAACCAAAGCTTTTCTTTTCTGTTGAAAAAAAGTTCGAATACGGTTTGAATGAGCTCCGCGAGAGCCTGATGAAGAAAATTGTGTGCTCTGTTTTCTAGCGATAGATCCTCGTTTCACTCTGTTCATTGGATAAACTCTACTTTGCTTTGAGAAATAACTATTTTCGTTTTTTCTTTCAGTTCTTCTTTTCTACCCTTTCTAGTCTATTACTAACAACAAGGATTCTTCCAATGTAGAAAATAAAAATTCCAATGGCTTTTGCTACTATAACCTTCCCAACCACTATTTTTTTTTTTGTTTTTTCTCAGTAATAGATGTTTTAATTTTGACAAAAATGGAACTCAAATAACTCACTTACAAAGTCCTTTAAAGAATCCCGTGATACGATTGCATCCAATAAGCCCTTTTCGAAAAAAACTTCAGTCGATTGGGAACCTTCTGGGACTTCCGTCTTCAATGTTTCTTCAATTACTCTTTTACCCGCAAATGCAAGTAAAGCTTTTGGTTCCGCTATAATGATATCCCCCAACATGCCAAAACTGGCTGTTATCCCACCAGTAGTAGGCGATGTAAGTATCCCTACATAGAATAATTTTTCTATGATTTGATAATTATACAGCGCCGCGGAAATTTTGCCCATTTGCATTAGGCTTAAACTTCCTTCTTGCATACGCGCTCCTCCGGAAGCACATACTATAATCAGGGGTAAAAAGTGATCCGTAGCATATTCGATCAACCGAGTGATTTTCTCACCCACTACGGATCCCATACTCCCCCCTATAAACTCAAAATCCATAATACCGATTGCTACCGGAATACCATTTATTTGACCTGTGCCTGTTTGAACCGCCTCCAGTAATCCTGTCTTTTCTTGATAAGAATCCAGACGATCTATATAAGGTAGGTCGTCCTCTTCTTCCTCCTCTTCCGTAGAAGGTTTGTCTTCTGTAGAAGGTTCGTCTTCCATAAAAGGTTCGTCTTCCATAAAAGGTTCGTCTTCGGTAGAAGGTTCGTCTTCCGTAGAAGGTTCTAGAAAAAAATCTTCCTCACAAAGTTCCTCACAAGGTTCGTCTTCCAGATAAGGTGCATCCCATTCAATAGCATCAAATGAAAACATGTCTTCATCCATAGGATTCCAAGTACCTTGATCAATCAAAAGTTCGATTCTATCTGAACTGCTCATTTTCAAATGTTCTCCGCAGTGTTCGCAAATATTCAGTTTTGATTTAAAATATTTCTTATAATTTAATCCAAAGCAACTTTCGCATTGAACCCATAAATGCGCAAATTGTTGAGTATAACTCGTATCATTTGGATCCTCTGGATATTGTATATATTTTGTTGGAATATATTGACTCTCATTTGTAGAAGGGAGAATGGAACTCTTCAAATCACTTATATTGGCATTGTAGTTTTCACTATCATCGAAACTGTCACTATTAATCCAGATTTCATCAAGAAAACTATCAATCCAACTATTAAGGGTATTATTCCAATTAGATTGAATATCATCTATGTAATTAGGATGATTATTCTGAGAGACATCCGAGTAATAACGATAATTTTGATAAGTCGCGAAAACACTTTCTGGGAAATTTTCTAATTCATTAGCTGGTTCAGTGAAAAAAGAATGATTATTGTGAATACTCAAAATTTTATTTGGAATAGAAAAAGATATGGAAAACCTATTACTATTAGTATCTCGAACCTCCAAATTTATCAAATTTATCAAATTTCCATCTAGTAAATCATCATCATGGCTATAATTTGAATTTTCAGTAGTGTTCGTCCAACTATGAACGTCATTCTCCATCTCAGTGAAAATTGATGGGTCTTCATTTTTTATACCGTTATTTTCAATAAGATCAGCAAGCTCAGCAGGATCAGCAGGATCCGCAGGATCAAAACTATGTATGGATTTACTTAAACCACACCTGTGTCTTTCCATAAATGTGTTTTCCTCGATTTACATGAAAATACAAGAGATGAATAGTCATTTGATCAACATTTCAATTCAAAATGAAGTCTATTTCTAGACTTGCTAGGATTACGAGTTGAACTCAATCATATCCTATTTTTCTCCAATGAAATCTAATCTATTTGATAGGGAATAGATTGCCTTATACCGAAGAACCCCGACCATATCATATCCTTTAGCTATAGATATGATACGTTGGGACGGAAGGAATCGAACCTCCGTCTGACGGGTTCAAAGCCCGTAGCCTTACCACTTGGCGACGCCCCATTTTGATTCGACACGAATCAATACAATTGTAATATATTATTGAGTTGTTTGTCAAGTACACTTCGAAATTTATTCTCTAGAAGAAATTGTTCCTCAAATTTTGATATGCATCGGTATCGAATTAAACGAAATTGATTGATCATTCCATAGAATTCAATTAATATATTGTTTGAACTTATTCAGTTCAAATCAAAAAGAGATTGGGAATCTGATCTTAGTTGATTCTTCTGTTTTTTTTTCTTTTTATTACTGATTTAGTAATCTTCATATCTATAAATATGAATATGCATTCAATATTGGTCAAACATTTTATTTTTTATTCTATTATTATCCTTTTTTATTTTCAAATTATTGATTTTCTATTCTCTATATTATCTATTTGATTCTATATATTATCTATTTGATATATATTCTATATCTATTTATATATCTATTTATATAAACAAAAATTTTTGATTTGATTGTTAATATAAAAGTAGAATACAAAAAAAAATGGATATTTATAATAATAAATTATAGAATCAATCATATCATATCTAGAATCAATAGATATAATAAGAAGAGAAAAAAAAAATACAATCAAAATGAGAATTCAAAACAAAAGAAAAAATAAAATTCATTTTCTGAAAGAAAAACATTTTTGTTATGCTTCATAATATCTTTAGCTTGGTCTGTATTTGTATTCACTCTGCCCTTTATTCAAGTAGTTTTTTCTTGGGGAAATTACCAGAAGCTTACGCTTTTTTGAATCCAATTGTAGAATTTATGCCAGTAATACCCTTACTCTTTTTTCTCTTAGCTTTTGTTTGGCAAGCTGCTGTAAGTTTTCGATAAGATCTTTAATTTGAATAATGTCCTTAAAAAAGTAACAATTTATTAGAAAACGAAAATTTTAACATTTTGAAAGATCAGATAAGTCTTACAGTGTGAATCCGTGATTACAAATCTTGAAATTTTTGGATAGACAATAAAAATATGGATCATCTCATCATTTCCTTTTTTTCCATTCAAAAATAATATTATTCTATTATTTGATTGGAGTCTACCACCAATACGTGGATCTTGATTGTGGATATGAAATAAAATTGAATTGTTGGTAATGGTAAAACAAAGGCTCAACTCTTACGACAAATCACTTTTTTTAGTTTTTTTGAAAGAACTTCATTTCTTAAAAACTGAGTATAAAAGGAAACTTAATATGAAATACAAGAGAATCTATTCTCTGTCTCTGTCGTTTTTTTTTATTATCTTGGAGATTTTTTAATGCTTACTCTAAAACTATTTGTTTACACAATAGTAGTATTATTTGTTTCTCTTTTCATCTTCGGATTCCTATCTAATGATCCAGGACGTAATCCTGGACGTGAAGAATAAGAAAATCTTTTTTCTTTTCCTTACTTATGCTGGATTTTGAAATATTTTTTGTATTTTTCTCTATTTTACATCTTTAACTAGTAAAAAATGAAACAAACAGGTCTCTTTTATTTCATAGAAAAAAAAAAAAATAAATTACAGGAAAAAAATGCCAAATCATCAATAAACGGAAAGAGAGGGATTCGAACCCTCGGTACAAAAATTCGCACAACGGATTAGCAATCCGACGCTTTAGTCCACTCAGCCATCTCTCCCCAATTCAAAAAATAGAATTATTATGCTTATTCTGATACCTCGGATAAACAAAAAGAACAAAAAGTAGGACTCAAAAAAGTCTTCTATATATCTTCTTTGATATTGATTGATCGTCATTTGATATATCTTATCTATTTATCTTTTTTCTATTTGATTAGAATTCTATTTCATTACTATTCATAATTCTATATTCACTCATAAATATTAGTTATATTCTATATATACTAAATATAGAATTTTTTCTTTTCTTTTTTTTTGAGTTTGTTTTTTTATCCAACCAGAGTCTAGCTAGGTACTGGCACGGCTCTTTTTTCCCATGAATCACAATGATTTATTTTTCTGTATCAGATTTGAAAGAAACTTGTAATGAATGTCAAACAAAAATAAAAATTACTTTTTGATCGTATATCATACGAATCAATCAGGTCACGTATCTAAAAAAAGAAATAGAACTATGGATTCTTGCACAATGCATTTTTGTGTTATGAATTTAGTGAAGTCATTTTGTCGAGATCTATCTGTCAAAATACCTTCAACAAAATCCAAAAATGAGATTGGCCCCTTTTCTAAATTTCATTAGGGGGCCCTTTACGAAACATGTGAAGACTCTATTGATCATAAAATTCTGCACCTATTTCATAATTATATGACTGATTCCCCTGTATTGACAAAAGATCCTTTTATATACAATAATAGTATTGTAGCGGGTATAGTTTAGTGGTAAAAGTGCGATTCGTTCTATCAACCTCTTAATAGTTAAGGGGTCCCTTCCGTGATTCATATCACGATCAAAAACTTTATTTCTTACTTAAAGGTATTT